TATTCGAACAAATATAGAACCAAAATGGATGGTTTTGTGTCTATTACCAGTTCTTCCTCCTGAGTTGAGACCAATTTATCATATAGATGAGGATAAACTGGTGACCTCGGATATTAATGAAATCTATAGAAGAATTATCTATCGGAATAATACTCTTACAGATCTATTAACAACAAGTATAGCTACGCCAGAAGAATTAATAATATCTCAGGAAAAATTGCTACAAGAAGCCGTGGATGCACTTCTTGATAATGGAATCTGCGGACAACCAATGAGGGATGATCATAACAGAGTTTACAAGTCGCTTTCAGATGTAATTGAAGGCAAAGAAGGAAGAGTTCGCGAGACTCTGCTTGGTAAACGCGTCGATTATTCAGGGCGGTCAGTGATTGTCGTGGGCCCTTCACTTTCATTACATCGATGTGGATTGCCTCGCGAAATAGCAATAGAACTTTTCCAGGCATTTGTAATTCGTGACCTAATTAGAAAACATCTTGCTTCGAACATCGGAGTTGCTAAGAGTCAAATTCGTAAAAAAAAACCGATTGTATGGGAAATACTTCAAGAAATTCTGGATGACCATCCTGTATTGCTGAATAGAGCGCCTACCCTGCATAGATTAGGCATACAGGCATTCCTCCCCATTTTAGTAGAAGGGCGCGCTATTTGTTTACACCCATTAGTTTGTAAGGGCTTCAATGCGGACTTTGACGGGGATCAAATGGCTGTTCATGTGCCTTTATCTTTGGAGGCTCAAGCAGAGGCACGTTTACTTATGTTTTCTCATATGAATCTTTTGTCTCCAACTATTGGAGATCCCATTTCTGCACCAACTCAAGATATGCTTAGTGGACTCTATGTCTTAACGAGTGGAAATCGTCGGGGTATTTGTGTAAATAGGTATAATCCGTGTAATGGTAGAAACTATCAAAATGAAGATAATAACTATAAGTATACAAAAAAAAAAGAACCGTTTTTTTGTAACGCCTATGATGCAATTGGAGCTTTTCGGCAAAAACGAATCAATTTAGGTAGTCCTTTGTGGCTGCGGTGGCGACTAGATCAACGCGTTATTGCTGCAAGAGAAGCTCCCATTGAAATTCACTATGAATCTTTGGGGACCTATTATGAGATTTATGGACACTATCTAATAGTAAGAAGTATAAAAAAAGAAATTCTTTATATATATATTCGAACCACTCTTGGGCATATTTCTCTTTATCGAGAAATAGAAGAGGCCATACAGGGGTTTTGGCAGGGCTGTTGTAATTCTATGCTACCAGCGGGAATTCGAGTCTCGCCGGGTTAACTAGGACTATAAAATTGCGGAATTTCTACGTGAATCAAGATCTAGAAAAGGAAGTTGTCCAATCACTGACTCAAACCCATTGTCAAATTCTACTCAGCGCAATATGGAGGTACTAATGGCAGAACGGCCCACTCAGGTCTTTCACAATAAAGTGATAGACGGAACTGCCATGAAACGACTTATTAGTCGATTTATTGATCACTATGGAATAGGATATACATCACATATCCTGGATCAAGTAAAGACTCTGGGTTTCCGACAAGCTACCGCCGCATCCATTTCATTAGGAATTGATGATCTTTTAACAATACCTTCTAAAAGATGGCTAGTTCAAGACGCTGAACAACAAAGTTTTATTTTGGAAAAACACCATCATTATGGGAATGTACACGCGGTAGAAAAATTACGTCAATCGATCGAGATCTGGTATGCCACAAGTGAATATTTGCGACAAGAAATGAATCCTAATTTTCGGATGACCGATCCTTTTAATCCAGTCCATATAATGTCTTTTTCGGGAGCCAGAGGAAATGCATCTCAGGTACATCAATTAGTAGGTATGAGAGGATTAATGTCGGATCCCCAAGGTCAAATGATTGATTTACCCATTCAAAGCAATTTACGCGAAGGACTCTCTTTAACAGAATATATTATTTCTTGCTACGGAGCCCGTAAAGGAGTTGTGGATACCGCTATCCGAACATCAGATGCAGGATACCTCACGCGCAGACTTGTTGAAGTAGTTCAACACATTGTTGTACGTCGAACAGATTGTGGCACCGTCCGAGGTATTTCTGTAAGTCCTCGAAATGGAATGATGACCGACAGGATTTTTATCCAAACATTAATTGGGCGTGTATTAGCGGATCATATATATATAGGTTCGCGATGCATTGCTACTAGAAATCAAGATATTGGGGTTGGACTTGTTAATAGATTCATAACTTTTAGAGCACAACCAATCTCTATTCGAACCCCCTTTACTTGTAGGAGTACATCTTGGATTTGTCAACTATGCTATGGCCGAAGCCCAGCTCACGACGACCTGGTCGAATTGGGAGAAGCTGTAGGTATTATTGCAGGTCAATCTATTGGAGAACCAGGTACTCAATTAACATTAAGAACTTTTCATACCGGCGGAGTATTCACAGGGGGTACTGCAGAACATGTCCGAGCCCCTTCTAATGGAAAAATAAAATTCAATGAGGATTTGGTTCATCCGACACGTACACGTCATGGACATCCTGCTTTTCTATGTTCTAGAGACTTGTATGTAACTATTGAAAGTGAAGATATTATACACAATGTGTGTATTCCGCCCAAAAGTTTTCTTTTAGTTCAAAACGATCAATATGTAGAATCAGAACAAGTCATTGCTGAGATTCGCGCGAGAACATCCACTTTGAATTTGAAAGAGAAGGTTCGAAAACATATTTATTCTGACTCAGAAGGCGAAATGCACTGGAATACCGATGTGTACCATGCACCTGAATTTACATATGGTAATATTCATCTCTTACCAAAAACAAGTCATTTATGGATATTATTAGGGGAGCCCTGGAGATCCAGTCCAGGCCCCTGTTCGATCCACAAGGATCAAGATCAAATGAACGCTTATTCTCTTTCTGTTAAGCGAAGATATATTTCTAACCCCTCAGTAACTAATAATCAAGTGAGACACAAATTTTTTAGTTCGTATTTTTCTGGTAAAAATCAAAAAGGAGATAGGATTCCTGATTATTCAGAACTTAATCGAATGACATGTACCGGTCGTTGTAATCTCAGAAATCCGGCCGTTCTCGAGGGGAATTCGGATTTATTGGCAAAGAGGCGAAGAAATAGAGTCATCATCCCACTCGAATCGATTCAAGAGGGCGAGAACCAATTAATACCTTCTTCAGGTATCTCAATTGAAATCCCCCGAAATGGTATTCTCCGTAGAAATAGTATTCTTGCTTATTTCGACGATCCTCGATATATAAGAAAGAGCTCGGGACTTACTAAATATGAGACTAGAGAACTGAATTCAATCGTTAATGAAGAGGAGTTGATTGAGTATCGAGGAGTCAAGGTATTTTGGCCAAAATACCAAAAGGAAGTAAATCCGTTTTTTTTTATTCCCGTGGAAGTCCACATTTTGGCCGAATCTTGTTCCATAATGGTACGGCACAATAGTATTATTGGGATAGATACACAAATCACTTTAAATAGAAGAAGTCGGGTAGGTGGATTGGTCCGAGTGAAGAAAAAAGCAGAAAAAATTAAACTAATAATTTTTTCTGGAGATATCCATTTTCCTGGAAAGACAAACAAGGCATTCCGATTGATACCACCAGGAGGGGGAAAACAAAATTCCAAAGAATACAAAAAATTGAAAAATTGGCTCTATATCCAACGAATGAAACTTTCCAGGTATGAAAAAAAATATTTTGTTTTGGTTCAACCTGTAGTCCCATATAAAAAAACGGGTGGTATAAATTTAGGAAGACTTTTCCCACCGGATCTCTTGCAAGAAAGTGATAATCTACAACTTCGAGTTGTCAACTATATCCTTTATTACGACCCAATTCTTGAAATTTGGGACACAAGTATTCAATTAGTTCGGACTTGTTTAGTGTTGAATTGGGACCAAGACAAAAAGATCGAAAAGGCCTGTGCTTCCTTTGTTGAAATAAGGACAAATGGTTTAATTAGAGATTTTCTAAGAATCGACTTAGCGAAGTCACCTATTTTGTATACCGGAAAAAGAAATGATCTGTCGGGTTCAGGATTAATCTCTGAGAATGGATCAGATCGCGCTAATGTCAATCCGTTTTCTTCCATTTATTCCTATTCCAAGGCAAGGATTCAAGAATCCCTTAATCCAAATCAAGGAACTATTCATACGTTATTGAATCGAAATAAGGAATCTCAATCTTTGATAATTTTGTCATCATCCAATTGTTCTCGAACAGGCCCATTCAACGATGTAAAATCTCCCAATGTGATAAAAGAATCAATCAAAGAGGACCCCCTAATTCCAATTAGGAATCCGTTGGGCCCCCTAGGAACAGGCTTTCCAATTTATAATTTTGATTTATTTTCCGATTTAATAACCCATAATCAAATCTTGGTAACTAACTATTTGCAACTTGACAATTTAAAACAGATTTTTCAAATACTTAAATATTATTTACTGGATGAAAAAGGTCAAATTTATAATCCCTATTCGTGCAGTAACATCATTTTGAATCCATTCAATTTGAATTGGTATTTTCTGCATTACAATTGTTGTGAAGAGACATCTACAATCGTTAGTCTTGGGCAGTTTCTTTGTGAAAATGTATGTATAGCCAAAAAAGGACCGCATTTAAAATCGGGTCAAGTTCTAATTCTTCAAGTTGACTCTGTGGTAATACGATCAGCTAAGCCTTATTTGGCTACTCCAGGAGCAACTGTTCATGGACATTATGGGGAAATCCTTTACGAAGGAGATACATTAGTTACATTTATATATGAAAAATCAAGATCTGGTGATATAACGCAAGGTCTTCCAAAAGTGGAACAGGTGTTAGAAGTGCGTTCGATTGATTCAATATCGATGAATCTCGAAAAGAGGATTGAGACTTGGAACAAATGTATAACAAGAATTCTTGGAATTCCTTGGGCATTCCTGATTGGTGCTGAGCTAACTATAGTGCAAAGTCGTATC